CTTGAAAGATAACCTAATAAGGCGAAAGAATGCTTGTATAATGAAAATGGGTTTATATGGATCTTTTGGGGTTGAAAGCACACATCAAAATGACATTGACATAAATTGACAAGGTAATATTTCCATTTTTTCATCAGAAGAGGCGTATCCTTTGAGACAAAAATGGATTTTCCTTGATATCTAATATAATGTATGAAAGGATCCTTGAGCAAGCATAGGCTGTCCCCCCAATCCTTAGTAAAGACTTCTACAAAATGTTCTATTTTTCCATAGAAATATATTCGCTCAAGAAAGACCTGATAAAATGTTAATCGGAAATGAAAGGATTGCTTACAAAGAAAAAAGAAAACGGACTCGTATTCATATACATGAGAATTATATAAGAACAAGAAGAATCTTTGATTCTTTTTTACAAAAAAGGAAATAGATTTCTTTGGAATAATAAGACTGTTCAAATTCCAATACTCGTGAAGAAAGAGTCGTAATAAATGCAAAGAGGAGGGATCTTTCACCCAATAGCGAAGGATTTGAACCAATTTTTCTAGATGGATGGGGTACGGTATTAGTCCCTCTGACAGATAATTTAAATGTGGGAATTTGCCCTCTAAAAAAGGAAATATTGAATGAATTGATCGTAAATTATGAGATTTTACTATTTCTGATCTTTCTAAAGAGGATACTAATCGTAAGGAAAATGGAATTTCCACAATAACTGCAAACCCCTCCGATATCATTTGAAAATACAAATTTTTGTTATACCTAAAAAATGTATTTTGGTTAGAATCATTAGCAGAAATAATCAAATGATTCTGTTGATACATTCGAGTAATTAAACGTTTTACGATTAGTAAACTATATTTATTGTCATAACTTACATTTTCTAACAAAATAGATCTATTTAAGTCACGATCATGAGCAAATGTATAAATATACTCCCGAAAGATAAGTGGGTATAGGAAGTCATTTTTTCGAGATCTATCTATTTCTAAATTTCTTTGAGATTTCTCTATTTTCATTTTTAATTCGATTTGATTGAAGCAAAGATAGGGAGTTTATTGGGTTATTAAATGATACATAGTGCGATACCATAAAAACAAAATAGTATAATATAAAAAGAATAGATACCTCGGAAATAGTTAAACTCACCAACGGACCCTCTATCCTCTCTTTTTTCCATCTAATTGGTTTATGTTCATTTCTAATTGGTTTATGTTCATTTATAGGGTAATAGGTGACTAGAAATCCTTTAATTTTTCAAGTCAATCACTCTTTTTTGATTTTGGAAAAAAAAAATTGCTTTATCAATATACTTTTTCTTCTACACATTCAACTCCCCTTCATAGTGGAGAATAGCTAATAGTTAGGACTCATTAAAAAAATCGAAAATCCACTCAAGAAAAAGCTTTTCCCGCACTAGGCACTAATCTATTTTTAACGTCTAATTAGATCGGAAAATCATTCAAATTAAGAACGGGAGCTCGTTGCTTTTTTATTTCCCTATAATTGGAGCCGCGGAGCTCTGTCCATTTATTAACTCGACCCAACCCCAACTTTGAATTTGAATTCATTTGTTTTTATGTTACGCACCAAGAATTCAAACAAGGTTTGTTTGGAGCCGATCCGGTAAGAATCAAATATTCTCAGAATTCTCCATTGATACGACATGCTGTTTTTTCCATTCATTCCTTTCAGGATCAGTCGTGGTCTTACAAATAATACCGATGGTATGGACGAATCCCTTTCTTCGTACAAATGTGTAAAAGCTGTTAGCCGCACTTAAAAGCCGAGTACTCTACCATTGAGTTAGCAACCCAAATACAAATAATTAGGTTATGTAGATAGAATCGGAATCAAAAATCAAAATAAATCAAAGAGAATAAATAAAGAGATTGAATCATACGACACAATCAAAACATTAAACTAACAAGAAATGAACACGAAATGAAATAGAAAAATTTCTAATTGATTCGGATAAAAAAATAGATAAAGTTTAATAAAGTCAAAATTTATAGATTATCTCTTGTCTCTTATGCTATCTATTCTTATATTTAAAATTGAAAATAATTTCAAAAATGGAAATATTCATTTTTATACATTTTTCTAATATAACAATACATTCAATACATTTCCATTTTTTTTTTACAATCAAAAAAAAGACTTTTGTATCACAGCAAATCCAATAAACCTATCATTTCATTTGAATGAAGAAAAAAAAAAAAAAAAACCAAACCACTGGAATAGATATAAATAAATCTACAGATAAGATCTAATTACCCAGATCGGATTATATTTATTTGATACACTGTTGTCAATATGAATGTAAATCTGTTAATAAAAAAATACACAATGAAGAAAACAAAAGAATTAATTCAAATTAACCCCATATTTTATTGAATCATATAAATATTTTTTGATTTCCAATACGAATATTAGCAAACCAATAAGATAAGACGAAGAAATAAGTAGTTCTCTTCGAATCTTCATCTTCAAGTGACTCGATAGGAACGAGTCGTGAATCCCACACTTCTTCAAGTACCAAGGACTCATAAAAAATCATTTAATTAAAAAATAACTTATCTCGATATCATTATTTGAATAACGTTTTATAGTAAGGACTCCGTTTTATCATCATAAAAGAGATAAATCCCATATTCAGATTCAGATTAAACCATCAATGATTTAAAATAAAACAAATGAATAGGTCGAAAAAGAAATGTGTAACATATGTATTTTCTTTGTTTGTTAATGAGATTCGAACAGACATTGAAAATGATCATGGGGTGTGGGATAATGAATGAGAAATCAAATTCAAATAAAGAACGATTCCATCTTATTGGATGCTAGACTCTCTTTTTATAGGTACAAAGCCAAAGAAGTTCAGATGAATTCATTGTTTCCTTTTTTTTTACCCTAAACCAGCCCGAGGATAAAGATATAATGAAAAACCCGTCTTACTTTTGTTGTTCAAAAAAACAATCTTTATTTTGATATATATAATTTTGATATAGAAAATAAATATGCTCTGGGACGGAAGGATTCGAACCTCCGAATGGCGGGACCAAAACCCGTTGCCTTACCGCTTGGCCACGCCCCATTTCTATTTTTATTCAAAACTAATAAAACTAATATTGGTATTGGTTCTTTGTCAATTCCCGTCCCCCAAAATATCTATGAACTGGATTAGCTTGTTGTTCGTATTTTGATATGTGTAGATATAGAATTAAACTGAATTTATTGATCATAATATAGAATTCCATTAAGATATTGTATGAAAATATGATTTCTTTTATTCTTTTTTTAGCTGATAATTGAAGGATTTTTGATTGGCTGAGTTTAAAGTTTTTTGTCTACCTTAACTCTATTTTATATTAATATTAATTTATATCCATTTTTATATGAATATTAATAACTCAGTCAAAATACAATTATCTTCAAGAACAAAATGTTTGTTATGCTTAATATTTTAAATTTGATTTGTATCTGTCTTAATTTTGCCCTTTATTCAAGCAGTTTTTTCTTCACAAAATTGCCTGAAGCCTACGCTTTTTTGAATCCAATCGTAGATGTTATGCCAGTAATCCCTCTGTTCTTTTTTCTATTAGCCTTTGTTTGGCAAGCTGCTGTAAGTTTTCGATGAGATTTTGAATACTGTCCTAGAATAATTCATGATTTATTCAAGATAAAAAATTCTAATAATTGATAAGATCAGATAAGTCTTATAGTATAGGCCCTTGATTCAAACATTGAAGTTATTGTATAAACGTGAAAAATATAGATTACCTACCCCATGCTCCTCTTTTTTCCATTCTATTAAAAGAAACCTATTCGGTTAGAGCCCCCCGAAATATCTAATTTTCGGTATGAAAGAAAATTTTTGGCACGAAAGACTCGACTCTTATTACAAATGAATTTAGAAAAATGCTTTTCTATTTCGAAAAATTTCTAGAAACCACTTCATTTCTTGGTGTCAAAATAGGATATATGGTATAAAAATAGAGAATCTATTTTCTTTTTTTCCAAACAAAAAAAAAGATCTTGGAGATTGTCTAATGCTTACTCTCAAACTCTTTGTTTACACAGTAGTAATATTCTTTGTTTCCCTTTTCATCTTTGGATTTTTATCTAATGATCCAGGGCGTAATCCTGGACGTGAAGAATAAAAAAAAAATAAGGCTTTTTCCTTACTTGATTTTTATTTTTATTAAATGTTCTTAGAATTTTATCTATTCTACATCTTTAAATCTTTAACTATTAGAAAATAAATAAAGAAAAAGACTTGAAAAAAAAAAATACCAAGTCATCAACGGAACCGGAAAGAGAGGGATTCGAACCCTCGGTACGAATAACTCGTACAACGGATTAGCAATCCGACGCTTTAGTCCACTCAGCCATCTCTCCCAATTGAGAAAAGATAATTCATATGTTACATTACACAACAATACACAACAAGTAGGGCTTGAAAAAAAAAGTCCTTCTTCTATACTTTCTTTTTTTTTACCTTTTTTATTACTTTATATTACTATATTATTATTATATTACTCTTAATATATTAGTATTCTAATTAGTATTATTTAGTATTATTAGTATTATTTAGTATTATAGTAATTTACTATATTAATTACTATTAATTAATTAATTACTATATTATTAATATTATATTAATAATATATTATTCTATTAATTATTATATTCTATTAATTATTATATTCTATTAATTATTATAATTATTAATATTTGAATTTTAATATTAGAAATTAGAATTCTATATTTTTTTTTTAATCTATTCTTTATTTTTATTTTTCATTTCGTCCGAAAAGTCTTTTTTTATTTCCGCGTCCTGGCCCGTGTCACGGGCCATTTTTTATTTTTTGTTGCAACAAATTAGATAAGATAAAAAAAGTTATTTTATTTGATTCAAAAATACTTGTTATTGAATTATTGAAAGAACAGGACTTTTTCCATTCTTCTAATATAGAATCAACGCAACGAGTCTTCTTTTC